GCTAGCGTAGCTTAACTAAAGCATAACACTGAAGATGTTAAGATGGGCCCTAGAAAGCCCCGCAAGCACAAAAGCTTGGTCCTGACTTTACTATCAACTTTAGCTAAACTTACACATGCAAGTATCCGCACCCCTGTGAGAATGCCCCACAGTCCCCTGCCCGGGAACAAGGAGCTGGTATCAGGCACAATTACACCCAGCCCATGACACCTTGCTTAGCCACACCCTCAAGGGAACTCAGCAGTGATAGACATTAAGCTATAAGTGAAAACTTGACTTAGTCAAAGCTAAGAGGGTCGGTAAAACTCGTGCCAGCCACCGCGGTTATACGAGAGACCCAAGTTGATAGACGCCGGCGTAAAGAGTGGTTAAGATAGACTGAAACTAAAGCCGAACACCCTCAGAGCTGTTATACGCACCCGAAGGTAAGAAGTCCAATCACGAAAGTGGCTTTATGTCACCTGAACCCACGAAAGCTATGATACAAACTGGGATTAGATACCCCACTATGCATAGCCCTAAACATTGATAGCGCACTACACCTGCTATCCGCCTGGGAACTACGAGCATCAGCTTGAAACCCAAAGGACTTGGCGGTGCTTTAGATCCACCTAGAGGAGCCTGTTCTAGAACCGATAACCCCCGTTTAACCTCACCCTTCCTTGTTTTCCCCGCCTATATACCGCCGTCGTCAGCTTACCCTGTGAAGGCCTAATAGTAAGCAAAATTGGCACAACCCAAAACGTCAGGTCGAGGTGTAGCGTATGGAAGGGGAAGAAATGGGCTACATTCCCTAATACAGCGAATACGAACGATGCACTGAAATGTACATCCGAAGGAGGATTTAGCAGTAAGCAGGAAATAGAGCGTCCTGCTGAAATCGGCCCTGAAGCGCGCACACACCGCCCGTCACTCTCCCCAAACCTTTAAACTTAAGTAACTAAAACCCTAATACCACAAAGGGGAGGCAAGTCGTAACATGGTAAGTGTACCGGAAGGTGCGCTTGGAAAAATCAGAGTATAGCTAAGATAGAAAAGCATCTCCCTTACACTGAGAAGTCATCCGTGCAAGTCGGATTACCCTGACGCTCAACAGCTAGCCCCTCCAACCAAAAATAACAAATCACCATTAATAACCCCAAATACACTAACACTCCTGTTAAACAAACCATTTTTCCCCCTTAGTATGGGCGACAGAAAAGGGTCTGAGGAGCAATAGAGAAAGTACCGCAAGGGAACGCTGAAAGAGAAATGAAAAAACCCAGTAAAGCCTAGAAAAGCAGAGATTTCACCTCGTACCTTTTGCATCATGATTTAGCCAGTAACACCCAAGCAAAGAGTATTTTAGTTTGATTCCCCGAAACTAAGTGAGCTACTCCAAGACAGCCTAATATAGGGCAAACCCGTCTCTGTGGCAAAAGAGTGGGAAGAGCTTTGAGTAGAGGTGACAGACCTACCGAACTTAGTTATAGCTGGTTGCCTGAGAATTGGATAGAAGTTCAGCCTCCCGGCTTCTTTCTTCACCCTGTCTTAACCCTTATATGACGCCCAAAGAAACCGTGAGAGTTAGTCAAAGGGGGTACAGCCCCTTTGAAACAAGACACAACTTTTCCAGGAGGGTAAAGATCATAATAAATAAAGGTAAAATGTTTTGGTGGGCCTAAAAGCAGCCATCCCCATAGAAAGCGTTAAAGCTCAGACATACCTCTCCCCCTCTCATCCTGATAATTTAATCTCAGCCCCCTAATCCTACCAGGCCATCCTATACAAATATAGGAGTGACCATGCTAATATGAGTAATAAGAGAGCACCCGCCTCTCTCCTTGCACACGTGTAAATCGGAACGGACACCCCACCGAACCTTAACGGCCCCAAATAAAGAGGGTACTGAACAACAGACCAAACAACCAGAAAATCATTCAATAGTTAACCGTTAATCCCACACTGGTGTGCCCCCAAGGAAAGACTAAAAGAAAAAGAAGGAACTCGGCAAACACACAAAGCCTCGCCTGTTTACCAAAAACATCGCCTCTTGCAAAACTAATGAATAAGAGGTCCCGCCTGCCCTGTGACTATAAGTTTAACGGCCGCGGTATTTTGACCGTGCGAAGGTAGCGCAATCACTTGTCTTTTAAATGGAGACCTGTATGAATGGCACGACGAGGGCTTAGCTGTCTCCTTTTTCAAGTCAATGAAATTGATCTCCCCGTGCAGAAGCGGGGATATATACATAAGACGAGAAGACCCTATGGAGCTTTAGACACCAAGACAGACCATGTTAAACACCCCTGAACAAAGGACCAAACCAAATGAACCCTGCCCTAATGTCTTTGGTTGGGGCGACCGCGGGGAAGCATAAAACCCCCACGTGGAGTGGGAACACCCCCTCCTACAACTAAGAGCTCCCGCTCTAGTGAACAGAAATTCTGACCAACAAGATCCGGCAAAGCCGATCAACGGACCGAGTTACCCTAGGGATAACAGCGCAATCCCCTTTTAGAGCCCATATCGACAAGGGGGTTTACGACCTCGATGTTGGATCAGGACATCCTAATGGTGCAGCCGCTATTAAGGGTTCGTTTGTTCAACGATTAAAGTCCTACGTGATCTGAGTTCAGACCGGAGTAATCCAGGTCAGTTTCTATCTATGACATGATCTTTTCTAGTACGAAAGGACCGAGAAGAAGAGGCCCATACTTAAGGTACGCCTCCCCCTCACCTAATGAAGACAACTAAAATAGGCAAAAGGGCATGCCCCTGTGCCTAAGAAAACGGCATGTTAAGGTGGCAGAGCCCGGTTACTGCAAAAGACCTAAGCCCTTTCCACAGAGGTTCAAGTCCTCTCCTTAACTATGATTTCAACACTCATCACCCATATTATTAACCCCCTGGCTTTTATCGTGCCTGTTCTACTAGCCGTTGCTTTCCTAACCCTAATTGAACGAAAAGTGCTTGGCTACATACAACTACGAAAAGGCCCAAATATTGTTGGACCCTACGGCCTCCTACAGCCCATCGCCGACGGAGTTAAATTATTTATTAAAGAACCAGTACGCCCCTCAACCTCATCCCCCATTCTATTTCTTCTAACCCCTATGCTAGCCCTTACCCTCGCCCTCACCCTATGAGCACCTATACCACTGCCTTACCCAGTAACAGACCTCAACCTAAGTATTCTATTTATTTTAGCCCTATCTAGCCTTGCGGTCTACTCAATCTTAGGGTCAGGCTGAGCATCCAATTCAAAGTATGCTCTTATTGGTGCCTTACGAGCCGTTGCCCAAACTATTTCATACGAGGTAAGTCTAGGACTTATTCTTCTCAACGCCATTATCTTCACAGGGGGATTTTCGTTACAAACCTTTAATGTAGCCCAAGAAAGCATTTGATTAATTCTACCAGCCTGGCCCCTAGCCGCAATGTGATATATTTCAACTTTAGCTGAAACCAACCGTGCCCCTTTTGACTTAACAGAGGGGGAATCAGAACTAGTCTCAGGCTTCAACGTAGAATATGCAGGAGGCCCATTCGCCCTATTCTTCCTAGCAGAATACGCCAACATCCTACTCATAAATACACTTTCCGCCACACTATTTCTTGGAGCCTCCCACATCCCTACAATTCCAGAACTCACGGCAATCAACCTAATAACTAAAGCAGCTCTCCTTTCAATTGTCTTCCTATGGGTTCGAGCCTCATACCCACGATTCCGGTACGATCAGCTCATGCACCTTATTTGAAAAAACTTTCTACCCCTCACATTGGCCCTAGTCATCTGACACCTCGCCCTCCCTATTGCATTTGCAGGCCTACCCCCTCAACTCTAGCTCAGGAGCTGTGCCTGAAGCCAAAGGGCCACTTTGATAGAGTGAATTATGGGGGTTAAAGTCCCCCCAACTCCTTAGAAAGAAGGGTTCGAACCCTACCTAGAGAGATCAAAACTCTCAGTGCTTCCACTACACCACTTCCTAGTAAAGTCAGCTAATTAAGCTCTTGGGCCCATACCCCAAACATGTTGGTTAAACTCCTTCCTTCACTAATGAACCCGTACATCTTAGCCACCCTGCTGTTTGGACTAGGCCTAGGAACCACAATTACATTCGCAAGCTCGCACTGGCTGCTCGCCTGAATAGGACTTGAAATAAATACCCTCGCCATCATCCCCCTAATGGCTCAGCACCATCACCCTCGAGCAGTTGAAGCCACCACTAAATACTTTCTTACCCAAGCCACTGCTGCTGCCATGTTACTATTTGCAAGCACTACTAATGCCTGACTTACAGGACAATGGGATATTCAACAGATGTCACACCCCCTTCCCATTACCATAATTACTCTTGCCCTAGCCCTAAAAATTGGCCTAGCTCCCGTCCACTCCTGACTCCCTGAAGTGCTCCAAGGCCTCGACCTCACCACTGGCCTTCTCTTGTCTACCTGACAAAAACTAGCCCCCTTCGCACTCCTATTGCAAATTCAACCCACCAACTCAACTCTCCTAATTATATTAGGCCTCACCTCAACCCTCGTAGGGGGCTGAGGAGGACTAAACCAAACCCAGCTACGAAAGATTCTTGCCTACTCCTCAATTGCACACCTCGGCTGAATGATCTTGATTCTGCAGTTCTCCCCATCTCTTACCCTTCTGACCCTCCTTACCTACTTTATTATGACATTCTCAACCTTCCTTGTATTTAAATTAAATAACTCAACCAACATTAACCAGCTCGCCTCCTCCTGAACGAAGGCCCCCGCGCTCACTTCCCTCGCACCCCTCGTTCTACTATCACTAGGGGGCCTTCCCCCACTAACCGGCTTCATGCCAAAGTGACTAATCCTTCAAGAGCTAACCAAGCAAGACCTCGCCCCCACGGCCACACTAGCCGCCCTGACTGCCCTTCTCAGCCTATACTTTTACCTACGACTCTCGTATGCAATAACACTGACCATATCCCCAAACAATCTAGCCGGGACCACCCCATGACGCCTTCCATCCTCGCAATTTACATTACCCCTAGCTACTTCCACCGTGGCTACCCTGCTTCTCCTGCCCCTCACCCCCGCCGCAGTGGCACTACTAACCCTTTAAGGGACTTAGGATAGCACAAGACCAAGGGCCTTCAAAGCCCTAAGCGGGAGTGAAAATCTCCCAGTCCCTGATAAGACTTGCGGGACACTACCCCACATCTCCTGCATGCAAAACAGACACTTTAATTAAGCTAAAGCCTTACTAGATAGGCAGGCCTCGATCCTACAAACTCTTAGTTAACAGCTAAGCGCTCAAACCAGCGAGCATCCATCTACCTTTCCCCCGCCTGAAAAGGCCAAGGCGGGGGAAAGCCCCGGCAGGGTTTAGCCTGCTTCTCCAGATTTGCAATCTAGTATGTAAAACACCTCAGAGCTTGGTAAGAAGAGGATTTAAACCTCTGTCTATGGGGCTACAATCCACCGCTTAAAACTCAGCCATCCTACCTGTGGCAATCACACGTTGATTTTTCTCGACCAATCACAAAGACATCGGCACCCTCTATCTAGTATTTGGTGCTTGAGCCGGAATAGTAGGCACCGCCTTAAGCCTGCTCATTCGGGCAGAATTAAGTCAACCAGGCGCCCTTTTAGGGGACGACCAAATTTACAACGTAATTGTTACAGCGCATGCATTTGTAATAATTTTCTTTATAGTAATGCCAATTATGATCGGAGGATTTGGAAACTGACTTATTCCCCTGATGATCGGGGCCCCAGACATAGCCTTCCCTCGAATGAATAATATGAGTTTTTGACTTCTTCCCCCATCTTTTCTCCTCCTCCTTGCTTCCTCTGGGGTAGAGGCTGGTGCCGGTACCGGATGAACAGTCTATCCTCCCCTGGCTGGCAACTTAGCCCACGCAGGAGCATCCGTTGATCTAACAATTTTCTCTCTGCACTTAGCGGGCATTTCCTCAATCCTTGGAGCCATCAACTTCATTACAACCATCATTAACATAAAACCTCCCGCTATTTCCCAATATCAGACTCCCCTCTTTGTATGAGCTGTATTAATTACTGCCGTCCTCCTCCTTCTCTCCCTTCCAGTTCTCGCTGCCGGTATTACAATGCTTCTCACAGACCGAAACCTTAACACCACCTTCTTTGACCCTGCAGGAGGAGGAGACCCTATCCTCTACCAACACCTATTCTGATTCTTTGGCCACCCAGAAGTTTACATCTTGATTCTTCCAGGGTTTGGAATAATTTCGCACATTGTTGCCTACTATTCTGGCAAAAAAGAACCTTTCGGCTACATAGGCATAGTGTGAGCTATAATAGCAATCGGCCTCCTAGGGTTTATTGTCTGGGCCCACCACATGTTCACAGTGGGAATAGACGTAGACACCCGTGCCTACTTCACGTCCGCCACTATAATTATCGCAATTCCCACCGGTGTTAAAGTTTTCAGCTGACTCGCCACCCTCCATGGGGGAAACATCAAATGAGACACACCACTTCTATGAGCCCTAGGCTTTATCTTCCTCTTTACAGTAGGGGGCTTAACAGGGATTATCCTTGCCAATTCTTCTTTAGACATTGTGCTCCATGACACATACTATGTAGTAGCCCACTTCCACTACGTACTATCAATAGGAGCTGTATTTGCCATTGTTGCCGGTTTTGTTCACTGATTCCCCCTATTTACAGGCTACACCCTCCACAGCACTTGAACAAAAATTCACTTTGGTATCATGTTCGCAGGGGTCAACCTCACCTTCTTCCCCCAACATTTCCTTGGCTTAGCCGGAATGCCTCGGCGGTACTCAGACTACCCAGATGCCTACACCCTATGAAATACAATTTCCTCTATTGGCTCCCTAGTTTCCCTCGTAGCAGTGATCCTCTTCTTATTTATTATTTGAGAAGCATTCGCCGCCAAACGTGAAGTGTTAGCAGTAGAACTAACCACAACTAATGTGGAATGACTGCATGGCTGCCCTCCCCCTTACCACACATTTGAAGAGCCCGCATTTGTTCAAGTTCAATCAAACTAACGAGAAAGGGAGGAGTTGAACCCCCATGTATTGGTTTCAAGCCAACCACATAACCGCTCTGTCACTTTCTTAATAAGACACTGGTAAAAAAGACCATTACGTTGCCTTGTCAGGGCAAAATTGTGGGTTAAATCCCCGCGTGTCTTGAATAACAATGGCACATCCCTCACAGCTAGGATTTCAAGATGCAGCTTCACCTGTCATAGAAGAACTTCTTCATTTCCACGACCACGCCTTAATAATTACCTTCCTAATTAGTGCGCTAGTACTTTACATTATTGTGGCCATGGTTTCCACCAAACTTACTAATAAATATATCTTGGACTCCCAAGAAATCGAAATTATTTGAACCATTCTCCCTGCAATCATTCTTATTCTAATTGCCCTTCCCTCCCTTCGTATCCTTTACCTTATGGACGAAATCAATGACCCCCACCTCACAATTAAAGCGATGGGCCACCAATGATACTGAAGTTACGAATACACTGACTTTGAAGACCTCGGTTTTGACTCATACATAATTCCCACACAAGACTTAACCCCCGGCCAATTCCGCCTTCTGGAAGCAGACCACCGGATAGTAATTCCAGTTGAGTCCCCCATTCGAATATTAATTTCTGCTGAAGACGTCCTTCACTCCTGAGCAGTTCCAGCCTTAGGTGTAAAAATAGATGCAGTTCCCGGCCGCCTAAATCAAACAGCTTTTATTGCATCCCGACCAGGGGTATTCTATGGACAGTGTTCTGAAATTTGCGGGGCCAACCACAGTTTCATACCCATTGTAGTTGAAGCAGTCCCCCTAGAACACTTTGAAAATTGATCATCCTTTATACTTGAAGACGCCTCGCTAAGAAGCTAAACAGGGTATAGCGTTAGCCTTTTAAGCTAAAGATTGGTGCCTCCCACCCACCCCTAGCGATATGCCTCAGCTCAATCCCGCACCTTGATTTGCCATTCTAGTCTTTTCTTGACTAATTTTCCTAACTGTGGTTCCCCCAAAAGTTATGGCCCACACCTTCCCAAATGAACCTTCCCCCCAAAGTACAGAAAAACCCAAAACAGAGCCCTGAAACTGACCATGATATTAAGCTTTTTCGATCAATTTATGAGCCCCTCATATCTGGGTATTCCTCTAATGGCCCTTGCCCTCACCCTCCCCTGAATCCTATACCCCACCCCATCTCGCCGATGACTAAATAACCGACTACTAACCCTTCAAGGCTGATTCATTGGCCAATTCACCAAACAACTTCTACTGCCCGTGAACCTAGGCGGACATAAGTGAGCTGTTCTACTAACCTCCCTAATACTATTCCTGATTACCTTAAACATGCTCGGCCTTCTTCCATATACTTTTACACCCACTACACAACTATCCTTAAATATGGGCCTTGCAGTCCCCCTTTGAATAGCAACAGTTGTTATTGGATTCCGTAATCAACCAACCATTGCCCTTGGCCACCTTCTGCCAGAAGGAACCCCCACCCCTCTAATCCCCGTCCTAATTATCATCGAGACAATTAGCCTATTCATTCGCCCCCTGGCCCTGGGAGTACGACTAACAGCTAACCTCACAGCCGGACATCTTTTGATTCAATTAATTGCCACAGCTGCCTTTGTTCTTCTACCCCTAATGCCAACCGTGGCAATTCTAACATCAACRCTATTGTTCCTCCTTAGCCTACTAGAAGTAGCCGTAGCAATAATTCAAGCTTATGTCTTCGTACTTCTTTTAACCCTTTACCTACAAGAAAACGTCTAATGGCCCATCAAGCACACGCATACCACATAGTCGACCCCAGCCCTTGACCTTTAACAGGCGCAGTTGCTGCCCTACTAATAACCTCAGGCCTCGCAGTCTGATTCCACTTTCATTCCACAACACTAATATCTCTCGGAACAGCCCTCCTCCTTCTTACAATGTACCAATGATGACGAGATATCGTACGAGAAGGCACATTTCAAGGACACCACACACCGCCCGTCCAAAAAGGACTTCGATACGGAATAATTCTCTTTATTACTTCTGAGGTCTTTTTTTTCCTAGGTTTCTTCTGAGCCTTTTACCACTCAAGCCTCGCACCAACCCCTGAGCTAGGAGGCTGCTGACCCCCTACTGGCATTACCACCTTAGACCCATTCGAAGTGCCCCTACTCAATACGGCCGTACTGCTCGCCTCAGGAGTCACAGTTACCTGGGCCCACCATAGCATCATAGAAGGTGAACGAAAACAAGCTATCCAATCCTTAACCCTTACAATTCTCCTTGGCTTTTACTTTACCTTCCTCCAAGCCATAGAATACTACGAAGCCCCCTTTACAATCGCAGATGGGGTATACGGCTCCACATTTTTTGTGGCAACCGGCTTCCACGGACTTCACGTCATTATTGGCTCCACATTTTTAGCCATCTGTCTACTTCGTCAAATTCAGTATCACTTTACGTCCGAACACCATTTCGGGTTTGAAGCAGCCGCCTGATACTGACACTTCGTAGACGTTGTCTGACTGTTCCTATACATCTCCATCTATTGATGAGGGTCCTAGTCTTTCTAGTATCAAAACAAGTATAAGTGACTTCCAATCACCCGGTCTTGGTTAAAGTCCAAGGAAAGATAATGAACTTAATCACAACAATCATTGTTATTGCCATTGCCCTCTCCACCATCCTAGCCATCGTCTCCTTTTGACTTCCTCAAATAACCCCCGACCACGAGAAGCTCTCCCCCTATGAGTGCGGATTTGATCCCTTAGGCTCGGCCCGACTACCCTTTTCCCTCCGATTCTTCCTTGTCGCTATCCTTTTTCTTCTCTTTGACCTAGAAATTGCCCTTCTCTTACCCCTTCCTTGGGGAGATCAACTATCCTCTCCACTACTCACATTCCTCTGAGCCTCAACCGTTCTTGTCCTACTTACTTTAGGCCTAATTTATGAATGAGCCCAAGGCGGATTAGAATGGGCCGAATAGGTATTTAGTATAAGCAAAATATTTGATTTCGGCTCAAAAGCTTGTGGTTAAAGTCCACAATTACCTAATGACCCCTGTTCACTTCGCTTTTTCATCAGCCTTCGTACTAGGCCTGTCAGGCCTAGCATTCCATCGAACCCACCTTCTCTCCGCCCTCCTTTGTCTAGAAGGAATAATACTTTCCTTATTTATCGCCCTTTCCTTGTGGACACTACAGCTAGACTCTACTAACTTTTCAGCCTCCCCCATACTTGTGCTCGCATTCTCAGCTTGCGAAGCAAGCGCGGGGCTTGCATTACTAGTAGCCACTGCCCGAACCCACGGAACTGACCGCTTACAGAGCCTAAATCTCCTACAATGCTAAAAATTCTTATTCCAACCCTGATGCTTGTACCAACAGCCTGAATAGCCCCCGCCAAATGATTATGGCCCACCGCCCTTCTCCACAGCCTGATTATCGCATTGGCCAGCCTCACCTGGCTAAAAAACCTGTCAGAAACCGGCTGAACCTCCCTTAACCTATACCTAGCAACTGATCCCCTTTCAACCCCTCTTCTAGTCCTCACCTGCTGGCTACTACCCCTTATAATCCTTGCAAGCCAGAACCACACAGCCCTTGAACCCATCAACCGGCAGCGAATATATATTACACTTCTAACATCCCTGCAAGCCTTCCTGATTATGGCCTTCAGCGCCACCGAAATCATTATGTTTTACGTCATGTTTGAAGCCACCCTAATCCCAACCTTAATTCTTATCACGCGATGAGGAAACCAAACTGAACGGCTTAATGCAGGCACCTATTTCCTATTCTACACCTTGGCAGGCTCCCTGCCTCTCCTCGTCGCCCTGCTCCTACTCCAAAACAGTGCAGGAACCCTTTCCCTCCTAACCCTTCAATATTCTGACCCCGTTCAACTTACAACCTACGCAGACAAGTTATGATGAGCAGGCTGCTTACTAGCCTTTCTAGTAAAAATGCCACTATACGGGGTACACCTTTGACTTCCCAAAGCACATGTTGAAGCCCCCGTCGCTGGCTCCATGATCCTTGCCGCCGTCCTCCTGAAGCTAGGGGGTTACGGAATGATACGAATACTAGTTGTGCTAGAGCCCCTTACCAAGGAACTAAGCTACCCCTTCATTATCTTTGCACTCTGGGGTGTTATTATAACGGGCTCAATTTGCTTACGCCAGACAGATCTAAAGTCTCTTATCGCCTATTCCTCAGTAAGTCAYATAGGMCTGGTCGTAGGGGGGATTCTCATCCAAACACCCTGAGGCTTTACTGGGGCCCTCATTCTTATGATCGCACACGGGTTAACATCTTCCGCCCTGTTCTGCCTAGCAAACACCAATTATGAACGCACACACAGCCGAACTATAATCTTAGCACGAGGCCTACAGATAGCCCTCCCCCTGATAACGACCTGGTGGTTTATTGCTAGTCTTGCCAATCTGGCTCTTCCCCCACTACCAAACCTCATGGGAGAATTAATAATCATTACCTCACTATTYAACTGGTCCTGATGAACCCTGGCTTTAACAGGAGCCGGAACTCTCATTACCGCGGGCTATTCACTCTACATATTCCTTATAACCCAACGGGGCCCCCTCCCCGCACACATCCTTGCCCTAGACCCCTCCCATTCCCGAGAACACCTACTAATGGCTCTTCACCTTCTCCCCCTAATATTGCTTATTCTTAAACCCGAACTAATTTGAGGCTGGGCCGCTTGTAGATATAGTTTAACAAAAACATTAGATTGTGATTCTAAAAACAGAGGTTAAAACCCCCTTATCCACCGAGAGAGGCTCGCTAGCAACGAAGACTGCTAATCTTCGCCACCTTGGTTGAACCCCTGGGCTCACTCGCCACTGCTCCTAAAGGATAACAGCTCATCCGTTGGTCTTAGGAACCAAAAACTCTTGGTGCAAATCCAAGTAGCAGCTATGCATCCTACTTCACTTATGATAACATCAAGCTTAATCATTATCTTCACACTTCTAGCCTACCCTGTACTCACAACCCTTACCCCTCGGCCCCAAGACACTAACTGAGCCCTCACCCAAGTTAAGACAGCAGTAAAACTAGCCTTCTTTGTTAGCCTCCTCCCCCTATTTCTGTTCCTCAACGAAGGRGCAGAAATAATTATCACCAACTGAAACTGAATAAACACCACAACCTTTGACGTAAACATTAGCTTCAAGTTTGACCACTACTCAATTATCTTCACCCCCATTGCCCTTTACGTAACTTGATCAATCCTGGAGTTCGCATCCTGATATATGCACGCGGACCCCTACATGAACCGGTTCTTCAAATACCTCCTTGTCTTCCTCATCGCCATGGTTGTTTTAGTGACAGCCAACAATATATTTCAGCTATTTATCGGCTGAGAGGGAGTTGGCATTATGTCATTCCTTCTCATCGGTTGATGGTACGGACGGGCGGACGCAAATACCGCCGCCCTACAGGCAGTCCTCTACAACCGAGTTGGGGATATTGGCTTAATCTTTGCCATAGCATGAATAGCAACGAACCTCAACTCGTGAGAAATGCAACAGATATTTGCAGCCGCCAAAGGCCTCGATCTTACCTTTCCTCTCTTAGGGCTTATTATTGCCGCCACTGGTAAATCAGCCCAGTTTGGACTACACCCCTGGCTCCCGTCTGCCATAGAGGGTCCTACACCGGTCTCTGCCCTACTGCACTCAAGCACAATGGTCGTCGCGGGCATTTTCCTCCTAGTCCGTATGAGTCCCCTAATAGAGAACAACCAAACCGCCCTAACCACCTGCCTATGCCTAGGCGCCCTCACTACTTTATTCACCGCCACTTGTGCCCTTACCCAAAACGATATCAAAAAAATTGTTGCATTCTCCACATCCAGCCAACTAGGCCTAATGATAGTGACTATTGGGCTTAACCAACCTCAACTTGCTTTCCTCCATATTTGCACCCACGCTTTCTTCAAAGCCATACTTTTTCTCTGCTCCGGCTCAATCATTCACAGCCTAAACGACGAGCAAGACATCCGAAAGATAGGAGGAATACACCATCTCACCCCCTTTACATCTTCCTGCCTTACTATTGGTAGCCTAGCCCTTACCGGCACCCCCTTCCTAGCAGGCTTCTTCTCTAAAGATGCCATCATTGAAGCCCTCAACACATCCCACCTTAACGCCTGAGCCCTTACCTTGACCCTTCTTGCCACCTCGTTCACGGCCATCTACAGCCTCCGAGTCGTATTCTTTGTATCTATAGGCCACCCCCGATTTAGTTCGCTATCCCCTATCAACGAAAACAACCCAGCAGTCATTCAACCCATTAAACGATTAGCCTGAGGAAGCATTATTGCCGGCCTCCTAATCACCTCAAATATTATCCCCTTAAAAACACCTGTAATATCCATGCCTCCTCTACTCAAACTGGCTGCCCTAACCGTCACCATCCTTGGCTTACTCCTCGCCCTGGAGCTTGCTTCACTAACAGGTAAACAATACAAACCCACCCCCCAATTGACTGCCCACCACTTCTCTAATATATTAGGCTTCTTCCCCGCAGTCATTCACCGCCTCACCCCCAAGCTAAACCTAACCCTAGGCCAGACAATTGCCAGCCAAATAGTCGACCAAACCTGACTAGAGAAAACAGGCCCCAAAGCCGTAGCTTCCTCTAATATCCCCCTAATTACAACCACAAGCAACACTCAACAAGGCATAATCAAGACCTACCTTACCCTTTTCCTTCTCACTCTCGTCCTCACAACACTCATTTTTGCCTATTAAACCGCCCGAAGCGTCCCCCGGCTTAGTCCTCGCGTTAACTCTAACACCACAAACAAAGTAAGAAGAAGCACCCATGCACTAATAACTAACATTCCCCCTCCTAATGAATATATCAACGCGACCCCTCCTGCATCCCCCCGAAACACAGAAAACTCACCAAGCTCATCTACCGGTACCCAAGAAGACTCATATCATCCCCCTCAAAACACCCAAGAAACTAAAGCCACCCCCACCGCATACATCACCATGTAAGCCGCAACAGATCAACTCCCCCAGCTTTCAGGGTAAGGCTCAGCAGCAAGTGCTGCTGAATACGCAAACACGACTAACATCCCACCTAAATAAATTAAAAATAAGACCAAAGACAGAAAAGGACCCCCATGACCCACTAAAACACCACACCCCATGCCTGCCACCACCACTAACCCTAAGGCAGCAAAGTAAGGGGAAGGATTAGAAGCAACCGCAACTAAACCAAGCACTAACCCAAGTAAAAACAAAGACATAATATAAGTCATAATTCCTGCCAGGACTCTAACCAGGACTAATGGCTTGAAAAACCACCGTTGTTATTCAACTACAAGAACCTTAATGGCAAGTCTCCGGAAAACCCATCCCCTCCTAAAAATTGCAAACGGTGCACTAGTGGACCTTCCCACCCCCTCTAATATTTCGGTCTGATGAAACTTTGGCTCCCTCCTTGGCCTCTGCTTGATTACACAGATCCTCACAGGACTATTCCTGGCCATACACTACACCTCAGACATTGCTACAGCCTTCTCGTCTGTCGCACACATCTGCCGGGACGTAAACTACGGATGGCTAATTCGAAACATCCATGCCAACGGCGCATCCTTCTTCTTCATCTGTCTGTACTTACACATCGGCCGAGGCCTTTACTACGGCTCCTACCTCCATAAAGAAACATGAAACGTTGGAGTCGTGCTTCTTCTCCTAGTAATAATGACCGCTTTCGTAGGTTATGTCCTCCCCTGAGGCCAAATATCTTTCTGAGGGGCTACCGTCATCACCAACCTCCTATCTGCTGTCCCCTACGTTGGCAACACCCTCGTCCAATGAATTTGAGGAGGCTTCTCGGTAGACAACGCCACCCTCACACGGTTTTTTGCCTTCCACTTCTTATTCCCCTTTGTCATCCTGGGCGCAGCGGTCATTCATCTGCTTTTCCTCCACGAGACGGGCTCAAACAACCCCCTCGGCCTAAATTCAGACGCAGACAAGATTTCCTTCCACCCCTACTTTTCATACAAAGATCTGCTGGGCTTCGCAGCCCTCCTTACTGCACTTGTTTCATTAGCCTTATTTTCCCCCAACCTTCTAGGCGACCCAGACAATTTTACCCCTGCCAACCCCCTAGTGACACCCCCTCATATCAAACCCGAATGATACTTCCTATTTGCATACGCCATCCTCCGATCTATTCCCAATAAACTGGGAGGAGTTCTAGCCCTACTATTCTCTATCCTCGTACTTATATTAGTCCCAATCCTCCACACATCAAAACAACGAGGCTTAACGTTTCGACCTCTGACCCAATTCCTATTTTGAACCCTAATTGCAAACGTTGCAATTCTGACTTGAATTGGAGGCATGCCCGTCGAAGATCCTTATATTATTATCGGACAAGTTGCTTCCCTATCTTATTTTCTTCTCTTCCTAATCTTACTCCCCATAGCAGGTTGATTGRAAAATAAAGCCCTTGGATGAACATGCACTAGTAGCTCAGTTTCAGAGCGCCGGTCTTGTAAACCGGACGTCGGAGGTTAAAATCCCCCCTACTGCTCAAAGAAAGGAGATTTTAACTCCCACCCCTAACTCCCAAAGCTAGGATTCTAAGCTAAACTATTCTTTGTAAATATATATATGTACCACAAATACATGTATGTATTTACACCATACATTTATATTAACCATATCAATGGCATTCAAGTACATATATGTATAATCACCATTAATAGGGTTAAACCATTCATACAACACCATAACCACGAAGAATTACATTAACCAACACTGGTTTATCCAACATTTAAATTAAGTTTCGGGTGGGCCGAAACTTAAGTCCGAACAGAATACTTCATGTGTCAAGATATACCAAGTACCCACCATCCCGTTAACTATTAAAATCTTAATGTAGTAAGAACCGACCAACCGGTGATTCCTTAATGCATACGATTATTGAAGGTGAGGGACAAATATCGTGGGGGTTCACTCAGTGAACTATTCCTGGCATTTGGTTCCTACTTCAGGGCCATTGATTGATATTACTCCCCATACTTTCATCGACGCTTGCATAAGTTAATGGTGGGGTACATAGTACGAGATGACTCAGCATGCCGGGCGTTCTCTCCAGCGAGCAAGGGGTTTCCTTTTTTTGTCTTCCTTTCACCTGGCATTTCAGAGTGCGCACGGTAATTACGTATAAGGTTGAGCATTTCCTTGCGTGCAAGGAAATAGTCTTGCATGGTGAAAGGTCTAATCTTATAAGAACTGCATAAGTGATATCAAGAGCATAAAGTATGAATATTTCTCCTAACTTATCTAAGATTCCCCCCTGGGGCTTTTGCGCGTAAAACCCCCCTACCCCCCAATACTAGTGAGATCACTAACATTCCTGAAAACCCCCCGTAAACAGGAAAACCTCAAGTAGCATATTTTAAAGCCCAAAGTGTGTCTATTTACACTATTAAAATAATACGCGT